AAGCAAAGTAGACTAAAAATACTTTCTTTTTTTTGAACTTACGTAATCAAAAACTCTTCCATTCTCAAATAAAAAGAGAATAGAGGAAATCATACTTTCATACATTATCTTAATTGAATTGTATGTAATGATCAAGAAATTTAGTTTCATTCTATATATACACGTGTTAAAATCCTAATAACAATTGACTGGATTCTATCCATGTTTGGGCTGGAATTGACGAACAATCAATAAGAATATTATTCTAGATTTGAAATCGAAGTGGGGCGTGGCCAAGTGGTAAGGCAACGGGTTTTGGTCCCGCTATTCGGAGGTTCGAATCCTTCCGTCCCAGAGCACCCGCATTCTTTCTTTTTCACAAATGGAATTGAGTTCACAACACATAAAAACTCAATCTAATTGTGATCTAATGCAGGCAGGATAGGATAATGGGTTCTTTTTTTTTCTTTACATTTTAAAGGTTAGACGGACATATAACTCTTTCTATGTAAGGGGTTGAGTTACTTCTGTCGTGTGTGTATTTCTATCTAAATTTTCTAGACTCTTAATATTCTCAAAGATGCGATTAAAGTTCCTATGCGAACCGTGCTGAGGTAAAATAACAAGGAAGAACAAATATTTGATTTAGGTCTGTGTCGTTTTGTTAGAAAGTTTATGATATTGTAAAAACGGGTGCTTCTTTTCGGGGGGGTTATGACTCCCGACGGGATTGGGGGAAGTACATAGGAGTTAATCAACAACAAAAGGTGTCAATTTGAATATCTACGCGAATCTAGAATCGAATTAATTATCAAAATACATCCGTAACGTGTGTTTTTTGAAACTCCATTTTGAGGTATTTCGTATTTTGTTCGTTATAAAATCACAAATAAACACAAATAAAACAGTCTCAATTTATGTAATGGTTGAAAGTCAGGGTGATGCAGACACTCTATTCACCTTAATGGAAAATGAATTGAACCCGAAAAGAAATACGTAACGTATAAAATATAAAATGAGGATCCTATCTTATCGATCTTATCTAGATAACATAACCTTTGGTTGATCTCAGTAAGAAGGGTTGACGGTTTTTGTGAAAAAAAATCAGATTTGTTTTTCCAAGTTCTAATTTCGATATAGCTATCTATCGCTTTTATTGAAATAAATCATTCATTCTATTTCGAATTTCTATTTAGAACCCTATACTCCTATTATTCTAATAAAAAAATAGATATCGAAAAATCTATTAATTCAATTCTATCCGTATATTATTTAATGTATTAATGTAATGTAAAAAATAGAATCTATTTTTTTTTATTTTAATATAGAAAAAAGTATAGATTTCTATGTACCGACTAAACCAATGACTATTCATGATTCTATAATTGAATCACTTTTATACCGGTTCAAAATTTGAGGAATGTTATGGTAAAACTTCGTTTGAAACGATGTGGTAGAAAGCAACGTGCGACTTGAAGGACATGATCTAGTGTGGATTTTTTTCTATCCACCATTTTCTATAGAAAAAGGTGCTCTTGGCTCGACACCTCCTGTTCCGTTAGACTATAACCCACGCTTTTTGGGGGGTTATAGTTAATTCATGGTGGAGCTCGAGTAGAAAGTCTTGATTCATTTCTTAAGAGCAAGAATCCAGGGTTAGTGTGAATCAATAAATTAGAACAACTTCGTAATCGTAAGTATATTATATTTTTGACAGATAAATCGAAAGGGTCCAATCCTAGTTTACAACCAAAAAGTAAATTTTGTTGGAATCGATAAAACCTTTTCGATAAAAAGTATATCGTGAGAGAATCAAACGTTTGTATGATTCTTTTTTTTGATAAACAATCACAAAAAGGGTATGTTGCTGCCATTTTGAAAGGATTAAAGATCAACGAAGTAATGTATAAACCTAACGATTCAAAGCAAAGAGATTCCGAAACAAGGAAATGCCCTTTTCATTCTCAATTGTATCAACAAATGGATTAGAATGAAGAATTCCAATAGAGGTTAAATAAGCCAGACAAAGGGGGGCTAGAGACCACTCAATAAATGAAATGTTTCTTTTGAGCTATTTTAGAGTTATTCAACTTGAGTTATGAGTGCAAATGGTTTTTTCCGGAAAGAAGAATGAGAGCAAACGCGGACTTAATTCTTAGTCTAATTCATTTTATGATGGATCTATTTGCCATTCTAATTTTCTATCTACACAACTTGAAAAAAAAGAAGAATCACAAATCATTTTTCTTGAGCCGTACGAGGGGAAAACGTCTTATACGTTTCTAGGGGGGTATTATTCATATAATCTATCCCAATAAGCCGTCTATCGAATTGTTGCAATTGATGCTCGGTCCCGAAGGGAAGGAAGAGATCTTCGAAAAGTTGGTTTTTATGATCCGATAAAGAATCAAACTTTTTTAAACGTTCCCGCTATTCTCTATTTTCTGGAAAGGGGCGCTCAACCTACCGGAACTGTTTATGATATTTTAAAGAAGGCAGCGGTTTTTAAAGAGCTTCGCCCTAATGAAATGAAATTCACTTAATGAAATACAACAAGAAAGAGACTTGAACGAGTCGTATATGGTTTAATAGAACCCTTTCTTTATTATTCACATCTTTTTTTGTTCTATATTTATATGTCTAGAAAAAAGATCAAGTGAACAAATGAAGAAAGTTATATTGACCAAGTAACTCACGGTAGGAATTGGATCTAGCAATAGAAAATTCCAACATTCCTTTAAACTAGAAGGTTTTTCTTGGAACTATACTAAAAAAAGAATGAATTATTTGACGTATAGTTATTGATCTTTTTTCGACTTATTTTTTTTTTATCGCCATTCCTTTCTAATCATGTACCTTATTTAGATAGTGCCAATCCAACACAAGTTCTTTTTTTATTTGTTCAATTGATTCTTTTATTATCTTAAATTTTCAATTAAATTTCTATTATTTCTTTTTTTTTTTAACAGACATATTGACAAGAGTGTAATGAACAAATATAATTCAAGTGTAAATGGGTCCAGTTTTTTTTCTATTTTTTTGTCCTACATACAAAACACAGTTTTTGTTTCTTACTTTATTCAAAGATTCGTTATAAAAAAAATGAAAAGGAAAATCTATATTTTTTATTTTGATGAATGAGAATACCTAAGGAGTGGTCTATCATTTTTTTATTTTGAAATTTCTTGTATTGTCAGTTGATCTTCTTTTTATTAGATTATCATTATCAAACTTACTTTTTTTAGATTTTTTACTAATTCAATGCTTTGATTGTCTTGTCTAATTTCTTTTTTTTATCTCGATTGTATCTACATAGTATACTCTCTTTGGGTTGCTAACTCAACGGTAGAGTACTCGGCTTTTAAGTGCGGCTAGGGTCTTTTACACATTTGGATGAAGTAAGGGATTCGTCCACACCATCGGTAGAATTTGTAAGACCACGACTGATCCTGAAAGGAATGAATGGAAAAAAGAGCATGTCGTATCAATGGAGAATTTTGCAAAAATTTCGTTTTTATTAGATCGGTACAAAAACTTTGGTTGAATTTTTAGAACGAAATGAATTCAAAATTGGGTCGATTGGATACAGGGATCGAGCCTTATGGCTCTAATTAGAGGGAAAAAAGCAACGAGCTTATGTTCTTAATTGGAACGATTAACCGCCCTAATTAAATGTTAAAAATAGATTAGTGACTGATGCGGGAAAGGCTGTTCCAGGAATGGATTACAGATCCTTAGTGAATCCTAACTATTAACTAACCATTTTCCATTCGATTACAAAAGAAAATGGAGATGAATGTGTAGAAGAAACAGTATATTGATAAGGATACTTTTTTTCCAAAATCAAAAGAGCGATTGGGTTGAAAAAATAAAGGATTTCTAACCATCTTCTTATCCTATAACTATAAAGAAAGAAACCAATTAGATGGAAAAAAGATAGAGAGTCCGTTGATGAGTTTACCCGTTTCCGAGGTATCTATCTCTTTTTTTTTTTTACTATAATACCTTGTTTTGACTATATCGCACTATGTATCATTTTATAACTTCCGAAACCCTCTACCTTTCTTTTTGTTTCCGGTCTCATTTTAAATGGAGGAATTCCGAGGATATTTAGAACTAGATAGATCTTGGCAATCCTTTTTATATCCACTTATCTTTCAGGAATATATTTATGCACTTGTACATGATCAGGATTTAGATTTGAACAGGGCCCTTTTGTTGTCAAATAATAAAAGGGGGTATGACACAAAATACAGTTTACTGATTGTAAAACGTTTAGTTATTCAAATGTATCAACAGAATCATTTGATTCTTTCTCTTAATGATTCTAACAAAAATGAATTTTTTGTGCCCAAGAACAATTTGTATTCTCAACGGATCTCGGAGGGATTTGCAGCTATTGCGGAAATTCCATTTTCTATGCGATTGCTCTCTTCCTTAAAAGGAAAAGAACGAAAAAAATATAAAAATTTACGATCAATTCATTCCATATTTCCTTTTTTAGAGGACAAACTTTCACATTTAAATTATGTCTTAGATATATTGATACCCCACCCCATACATTTGGAAATCTTGGTTCAAACTATTCGTTACTGGGTAAAAGATACTTCCTGTTTGCATTTATTGCGATTCTTTCTTTATGAGTATTGTAATAGTTTTATTACTCTAGAGAGATCTGTTTCACAAAATCCGAATAAAAGATTCTTTTTGTTCTTATATAATTCCTATGTGTGGGAATGCGAATCCATCTTCGTTTTTCTCCGGAACCAATCCTCTCATTTACGATCAACATCTTACGGCGCCCTTCTTGCACGAGTCTATTTCTACCGAAAGTCAGAAGATTTTGTAAAAGTATTTACTAAGCATTTTCGGGTTATACTTTGGTTCTTCAAAGATCCTTTTCTGCATTATGTTAGGTATCAAGGAAAATGGATTCTGGCTTCAAGGGGTACATTTTTTCTGATGACTAAATGGAAATATTACTTTGTCAATCTCTGGCAATGTACTTTTTCTCTATGGTT